CTTCAGGCACTTGAACCCGCTTGGATCACATCTAGACAAATCGAAGCGGGTCGACGAGCAATGACACGAAATGCACGCCGTGGTGGAAAGATACGGGTCCGTGTATTTCCAGACAAACCAATTACAGTAAGACCCGCTGAAACACGTATGGGTTCGGGGAAAGGATCCCCTGAATATTGGGTAGCTGTTGTTAAACCAGGACGAATACTATATGAAATGGGGGGAGTAACCGAGAATATTGCTAGAAGAGCTATTTTAATAGCAGCATCCAAAATGCCTATACGAACTCAATTTATTATTTCGGGTTAAAAATGTAGAACCAACAGGAATCGGGTTTGGGGATGAAACAAAACCTCGCTTTCTTCTTTTGGACAAACAATATCTCTTTTATTTTCTTCATCTTTTACATTAGAAGAATGGACTAAAAAATTGATATGATTCAAATTCAGACCCATTTAAATGTAGCGGATAACAGCGGGGCTCGAGAATTGATGTGTATTCAAATCATAGGAGCTAGTAATCGTCGATATGCTCATATTGGTGACATTATTGTTGCTGTAATCAAAGAAGCAGTACCAAATATGCTGCTAGAAAAATCAGAAGTAGTGAAAGCTGTAATTGTTCGTACCCGTAAAGAACTTAAACGTGACAGCGGTATGATAATACAATATGATGAGAATGCTGCAGTTGTGATTGATCAAGAAGGAAATCCAAAGGGAACTCGAATTTTCGGTGCAATCCCCCGTGAATTGAGACAATTTCATTTTACGAAAATAGTTTCATTAGCTCCCGAGGTATTATAAAATGAAATCGTGATATCTTTTGGGTATTTTACAGAAATAGATTAAGAACTAGATTAATTCATAGATTGTGTCTCACGTATATACCTTGCAAAATTCCTATTCTTAAACAAAAAAAAATAATAAAATAAAGAAGAACATGTTGATTATATCCAATTTTAAAGCACCAATAATTTTAGTTCATCATGGGTAGAGACACTATTGCTGAGATAATAACCTCCATACGAAATGCTGATATGGATAGAAAAAAAGCTGTTCGCATAGCATCTACTAATATTACTGAAAATATTGTTAAAATACTTTTCCGAGAAGGTTTTATCGAAAACGTCAGAAACCATCGAGAAAAAAACAACTATTTTCTTGTTTTAACCCTGCGGCATAGAAGGAATCGGAAAAGATCCTATAGAAATCTTTTAAATTTAAAACAAATTAGTCGACCCGGTCGACGAATCTATTCTAACTCTCAACGAATTCCTAGAATTTTAGGCGGGGTGGGGATTAAAATTCTTTCTACTTCTCGAGGTATAATGACAGACCGGGAGGCTCGACTAGAAGGAATCGGCGGAGAAATTTTATGTTATATATGGTAACCCTTTTAATATTCAAATGGAATCCGAAACCTCTTACTATTTGTAAAAAAAAAAGAAGGGGGGTCAGTTGTCTAATACCCTTTCTTCTCCATTCAAAGATACTTCAGGGGGGTTTTACCTGGAATGAAAGAGAAGGAACAAAAATGGATTCATGAAGGTTTAATTACTGAATCGCTTCCCAATGGCATGTTCAGGGTTCAGTTAGATAATAAAGATCTGATTCTAGGTTATCTTTCAGGAAAGATCAGACGTAGTTTTATCCGGATACTGCTAGGAGATAAAGTCAAAATTGAAGTAAGTCGTTATGATTCAACCAGAGGACGTATAATTTATCGACTCCGAAACAAAGATTCGAAGGATTAGGTGGTTCTTATTCGAGATGGAAAATTTCAAGAAACTTTTTTTCTATCAAGAAGTAGATTCAGAATTAAAATAAGGAATGACAAATATGAAAATAAGAGCTTCCGTTCGTAAAATTTGTGAAAAATGTCGACTAATCCGTAGGCGGGGTCGGATTAGAGTAATTTGTTCTAACCCGAGACATAAACAAAGACAAGGATAATCAGACTTGCTAAAACGAAAAGGCTCAATGTACAAATAAAGAATCCCTTTTGACATGAAATGGATATATCCATATATTTCTGACTCATATTTATGAGATGATACAATATGGCAAAAGTTATACCGAAAGCCGGTTCACACAGGAATGCACGGATTGGTTCACGTAAGAGTGCACGTAGAATCCCAAAGGGAGTTATTCATGTTCAAGCGAGTTTCAATAATACCATTGTCACGGTTACAGATGTACGGGGTCGGGTGGTTTCCTGGTCCTCGGCCGGTACTTGTGGATTCAAGGGTACGAGAAGAGGGACACCCTTTGCCGCCCAAACTGCAGCAGCAAATGCTATTCGTACAGTAGTGGATCAAGGTATGCAACGAGCAGAAGTCATGATAAAAGGTCCCGGTCTCGGAAGAGACGCAGCATTACGAGCTATTCGTCGAAGTGGTATACTATTAACTTTTGTACGGGATGTAACCCCTATGCCACATAATGGCTGTAGACCTCCGAAAAAAAGACGTGTGTAGAAATGGACAGCAAAGGAATTTCAA